GTTCTAAACAAGGGATCTCTTACTATCGATGCGCTTGAAAAAAGGACCAGATTGTACAATGATAAGAAAAAAAAAGAATGCTTTCCGAGAATGTATGATCCTTTTTTAAACGGACCCTATCGTGGAACACTAAAAAAAGCATATTCACACTTGACAATGGATAACTCAATTACTTCCACAGAGGATTCCATAGCAATGGTTTGGATAAAAAAGATTCGTGATATACTTCTGACTCATCATTACCAAAAATTGTTACCTAAATTGGATCCATTTAATAGAGAATTATTATTGGCAGACACTGAGAATTTCTTGACCTCAAATAGTGAATTAGCTAGGAAACCCGGAAATGATTTTAGTATGAATTTGGATTTGAAAGGACTTACTTTAATACCCGAACAAAGAACATTTGATTCAGAAAATCAAACAAAATATTTGAAATTTCTATTCGATGCAATTACAACTGATCCAAATGATCAAACAACTGATCCAAATGATCAAACAACTGATCCAAATGATCAAACAACTGGAATAGAAGAAATCAGTAAAACAATTCCTCGATGGTCATACAACTTGAACGATTCTTTGCAAGAGGGACAGGAGCAAAATGAGGAAGAATCAGCAGAAGATGATGATGGGATTCGTTCAAGAAAATTCAAACGTGTGGTAATTTATACTGAAAAAGATTTGAATACCTATGATAGTACTAATAGTGATCAACCAGAAGAAGTGGCTTTGATACGTTACACACAACAACCGGATTTCTGTAGGGATATAATCAATGGATCCATACGTGCTCAAAGACGTAAAATAGTTACTTTGGAAATGTTTCAAGCAAATGTGCATTCTCCACTTTTTTTGGACAGAAAGGGCAAAACTTTTCTTTTTTCTTTTGATATCTCCGGAATAATGAACCCAACTTTTAGGAATTGGATGGATACAGAAACGAAATTTAAAACTTCGGATTCTGAAGCGAAAGAGTCAAAAGAAAAGGAGAAAAAAAGGGAAAATGAAAACGGGGAGAATGAAAGGATAGCAATAGCAGAAACTTGGGATAGTATTGGAAATGCTCAAATGCTAAGAGGTATTGTGTTAGTAACCCAATCGCTTCTTAGAAAATATATCATATTGCCTTCATTAATAATAGTTAAAAATCTAGGCCGTATGCTATTATTTCAAATTCCCGAATGGGACAAGGATTTTAAGGAGTGGAATAGAGAAATGCATGTTAAATGTACCTATAATGGTGTGCCATTATCAGAAACAGAATTTCCTAAAGACTGGTTAACAGACGGTATTCAGATAAAGATCCTATTTCCTTTCTGTCTGAAACCTTGGCACAGATCAAAGCTACGATCCCATCATAGAGATCAAATTAAAAAGAAAGGGAAAAGACAAAATTTTTGCTTTTTAACAGTCTGGGGTACGGAAGCTGAACTACCTTTTGGTTCGGCCCGAAAACTACCTTCTTTTTTTGTTCCAATTTATAAAGAACTCGAAAAAAAAATGAGAAAAGAAAACAAAAAAGGTTTTCGAATTCTAAGAGTTCTTGAAGAAAAAACAAAACAGTTTATAAAAGTATCAAAAGGAAAAACAAAATGGATTATAAAAAAAATTCTCTTTTTAAAAAGAATGATAAAAGAGTTTTTAAAAGGAAATCCAATTTCCTTGTTTGGATTGAACAAAGTATATGAACCGAGTGAAAATGGAAAAGATTCCATAACCAATAATCAAATTTTTCATAAATCAACCATTCAAAAGAGATCTATAGATTTAACAAATTATTCACTAACAGAAAAAAAAATGAAAGATCTGTTCGATAGGACAACCCTAATCAGAAATAAAATAGAAAAAGTTGCAAAAGACAAAAGAACAATATTTATAACTCCGGATAGGAATATTTTTCCTAATGATAGAAGTTGTGTTGATAAAAGATCGGAATCACAGAAACATATTTTGAAGATATCAAAAAAAAGAAGTGACAGATTCATATTCATACGTAAATGGAACTCTTTTTTAAAATTACTCAGTGAAAGAATATATATAAATATTTTTCTATGGGCTATTAATATTCCCAGAATCAATGCACAACTTTTACTTGAATTAACAAAAAAGATTCTCGATAAATACATTTACAATGACGAAAAAAACAAAAAAGGTTTTGATGAAACAAATGCAAAGAAAATGCACTTTATTTCGACTATAAAAAAGTGTATTTCGAATAAAAATAGTAGAAAATCCAAGATTTCTTGTGACCTATATTCCTTGTCCCAAGCATCTGTATTTTACAAATTATCACAAATACAAGTTAGTAACAAGTATCGTTTGAGATCTCTACTTCAATATCGTGAAACATATCTTATTCCTAAGAATAGAATAAGATGTTATTTTGGAACACGAAAAATATTGGATTCACATAAAAAACCTTCAAATTACGGGATGAATGAATGGAAAAACTGGTTAAGGGGTCATTATTCATACAATTTATCTCAGACTCAATGGTCTAGATTAGTACCGCAAAAATGGCGAAATAGAGTCAATCAACGTCGTACAATTCGACATAAAGACTCAAAAAAGAATTCATATGAAAAAAACCAATTAATTTATTACGAGAAAAAAAATGATTATGTAGTGAATTCATTGCCAAGTCAAAAAGAAAAAACGAAAAAACAAGATAGATATGATCTTTTTTCATATAAGTATATGAATTATTGGAATAGGAAAGACTCATCCATTTATCGATCCCCATTAAAAGTCAATGAGAAACGAGAGATTACATATAATTACAACACATTGAAAACTGAATTATTTGATGTACTGGGGGATATAGATATTAGTGATTATCTAGAAATTGATACGGAAAAAAAAATGGATAGAAAATATTTCGAGTGGAAAAATTTCCACTTTTTTCCTCGAAAAAATATGGATACCGGGACCAACATTAACAAAAAGTTTTTGGATTGGATGGGAATGAATGAAGAAATGCTATATCGTCCCATATCAAATCTGGACTCTTGGTTCTTCTCAGAATTTGTGCCACTTTATGATGCATATAAGACGAAACCATGGATTCTACCAATCCGATTACTTATTTTAAACAAATTACTTATTTCCATTTTAAATACAAATGAGAAAATTAGTCAAAATAAAAACATCAAAGGAAACCATGGATATCTTGAATTAGAGAATCGAAATCAAGAAGAAAAAGAACGGCTTGTACGAGAAATTTTTAGCTCAGACACACAAAAACAACAAAAAGATGTTAAAAAGGATTACGCAGAATCCAATATTCCAAAATTGGAAAACAAAAGACAATTCAAGAGTTATAACGAAGCGGAACTAGAGTTCTTCCTGAAAAGATATTTGCTTTTTCAATTGAGATGGGATGAGCTTTTGAATCAGAAAATGAGCAATAATATTAAGATCTATTGTTTCCTGCTTAGACTGATAAATCCAAAGGAAATTACTATATCCTCTATTCAAAGAGGGGAATTGTGCCTGGATGTAATGTTGATTCAGAAGGATAAGGATCTAACTGTTACAAAATTGATAAAAAGCGGAATATTGATTATCGAACCGATGCGTCTGTCTACAAAATGGGATGGACAATTTCTTCTGTATCAAACCATAGGTGTTTCATTAGTCCATAATAAATACCAAATTAATGAAAGATACCGAGAAAAAAGATATGTTAATGAGAATTATTTCAATGGATCCATTCATCAACATAGAAAAATGATTGTGAATGGGGACGAAAATCATTATGATTTGCTTGTTCCTGAAAATACTCTATCTACTAGACGTTGTAGAGAATTGAGAATTCTAATTTGTTTTAATTCCGGAAATGGTATGAATAGAAATCCAGTATTTTTCAAGGACAACAATGTGAAAAATTGTGGGCAATTTTTGGATGAAGACAGGCATATTGATACAGATATAAATAAATTCATTCAATTCAAATTGTTTCTTTGGCCTAATTATCGATTAGAGGATTTAGCTTGTATAAATCGATACTGGTTTGATACCAATAATGGAAGCTGTTTTAGTATGTCAAGGATACGCATGTATCCACGATACAGAATTAGTTGATGGTTGGTACATTTTCTATCTATCATGTGTCGTTGTATCCGGTATATTTAAAAGGTGAACAAATGTATACACACTGTACTATATTACATTATGATGCATAATATGGATTCAATGACATGTCAATTGAATTACATTTAGGAATAGACGGGCATAATCTTCTTAGGTTAGGTCAAAATCATTTTATTTTGTAGATGCATGAATTTTCTTTCTATTGAATCCAATTACAAATTCATTTTATTTATTATTATAAATTGGATTGGATTTGATAGAAAAGAAGAGTATATGAATAAATCCAGATTTTTGTGTGGATCAGATCGAAATAACTGGCATTGTTATTATTCCTGATTGGTAAAATCCATATCTGTGAAAAAAAAAAAAAAAAAAAAATTATGGTAAAAAATTCATTCATCTCGGTTATTCTGCAAGAAGAAAAAAATAAGGGATCTGTTGAATTTCAAGTATTCAGTTTTACCAATAAGATAAAAAAACTTACTTCACATTTTGAAGTGCACAAAAAAGATTATTTATCTCAGATAGGTCTGCGGAAAATTCTGGGAAAACGTCAACGGTTGCTGGCTTATTTGTCAAAGAAAAATAGAGTACGTTATAAAAAATTAATCAATGAGTTAGGTATTCGAGAACCAAAAACTCGTTAATTTCAAGAATGTTTGAATTTTTTGGTTGATTAGATCTTGAATTTTTATGAACCTCATTTCATTTCGTTTTCAGCAATTCATAGAATAATGGATCGGAGAAGAAAACATATGACGGCTACAAGAAAGGACAAAATGATAGTTAATATGGGTCCTCAACATCCGTCAATGCATGGTGTTCTTCGACTTATCGTTACTCTAGATGGTGAAGATGTTATTTACTGTGAACCTGTATTGTGTTATTTAAACAGAGGGATGGAAAAAATTGCAGAAAACCGAACAATTATATAATTGAATTCTCATTTATTATGTCTTAGACCTTTTATAGCGTCTATCGGTTCACAGACTCCCTTCTTCTATATTTTAAGAGAAAGAGAATTTATATATGACCATTTGAAACTGCCACAGGTATCCGAATAATACCTAATAATTTCCGTATCGTAGGAAAAGCTGTTGATCTACCTTATGTCTGGATAAATAAATGTTTGGATTTCTGCAATTATTTTTTATTAGGCATATATAAGAAGAACAAAAAAAATCTTTTTTTGTTCTATGTTATCGCATTAATTTTCCTTCGATTCCATCGATCCATTACTAAACTTTGTTTACTACTTGTTGCATTCTAGTCAACAAAATTGGTGAAATTATTGTTTATATTGAAATGAATTGAGATTAATGAGTAGAGTTGGTCAATGATGACCGAACATTTATTTACTTCGAGTGCCTATTTATTTGGATCGGTATTTATGGATTGATTACAACTAGAAACATAGCATTTATGTGCCTTGAACTCATACTGAATTCGATTAATATAAATCTCATTATTTTTTAGAATTTGTTTGAGAATCGTCAATTAAAAGGGGATATTTTATCCATTTTTGTTATAGCTATTGCAGCCGCTGAAGCAACTATTGGACCGGCTATTGTTTCGTTGATCCATCATAATACAAAATCAACTTGTATTAATCAATCGAGTTTGTTGAATAAATAATGTTAATGATATATAAAGATATAATATATATAGATATATTCACCCATTTAGAACTAGTATGTACGATTCATATGACCATGTTTGTTGAAACGTAACAAATCAAAGTATCTTGGCCCTAACTCATGAACAGATCCAGAAGTAGATTTTTTCTAAAAAAAAAAATTCTGGTAAACCATCGATTCGTCTGGTGTCTACAATATGGAATTAGAATTCCACTATTAATAATTTATAACCAGATCGAAAATTGATAAAAAAAAAAATTATAGGTCCAATGTCACATTCAGTAAAGATTTATGATACATGTATAGGATGTACTCAATGTGTACGAGCCTGTCCCACAGATGTATTGGAAATGATACCTTGGGACGGATGTAAAGCTAAGCAAATTGCTTCTGCTCCAAGAACCGAAGACTGTGTAGGTTGTAAAAGATGTGAATCTGCTTGTCCAACCGATTTTTTAAGTGTTCGGGTTTACTTATCACATGAGACAACTCGAAGTATGGGTCTAGCTTATTGATACATTCCAGAAAAATTCACTCGAATCCATTTGATTACTCTTTACCGTAAAAACCCGTACTCGAGAAATTATTCCGAGCACGGGTTTTTTTTGTCAAAGTCTATCTTGTCTTTTTATTTGAACTCCTTCTAACAACGTATGTGTCCTGTTATCATTTCCAATTTTGCGACCCATTAATCCAATTAGAAGAGGTTTATAAATGAATAAATATCTTTGATTTTCACTGGAGACTACGAATTGATGAACTTTCCATAGGACCCATTTTACTGACAGGATTCATCATTTAGCTACTTTAGCGACTCGGTGAGTTACTAAAGACTCTCGATTGTTCCATTTCCTAATGTTAGTAATGTACACTGGTAGGATTAGGATTAGGATCATTTTCTTCTCTAGATCTTTTCATTTTTTTTTTTCGGAGGTATAACTAATTCCTGTTTACCCACTTTATATCCATATAGGGAAGGAAGAAACGTCTGTACTCAGCTACAAAGCGTATTTTGTACACAGCAGGTTTTTTTTCTCTTAATGAGAGTTTTTCGGGTATGAGTTTATATGACTCCAATGAACCAACATCAAGTTTTGAAACATGGAATTTGAAATCCTATTCTTTTTTGGTTTGCTTATTGCTTATGCTGTCAAATCACCCATTATACCCTTACATACATGGTTACCAGATACCCATAGCGAAGCACATTCATGTATGCTTCTAGTGGGAATCTTATGAAAAAATGGGAGCATATGGATTGGGTCGCATCAATATGGCATTTTTACCCCATGCTCATTCTATATTTTCTCCTCGGTTGATGATAGTGGGTGCGATGCAAATAATCTATGCAGCTTTTTTTGGTTAACACAATTAAAAAAGGAGAATAGCCTATTCTTCTGTATCTCATATAGGTTTTATATTTATAGGAATTGGTTCCATAACCGCCACAGAAGCATTTTACAAAAAATATCTCATGGATTTATGGGTGCTGCAATTTTTTTCTTGGCAGGAATGCGTTATGATCAAATATGTCTTGTTTATCTCGACGAAATGGGAGGGATAGCTATCCCAATGCCAAAAATATTTACTATGTTCAGTAGCTTCTCAATGGCTTCTCTTGCGTTGCCAGCAATGAGTGGTTTTGTTGCAGAATTGGTAGTATTTTTTTGAACAATTACCAGCCCGAAATGTCTTTTAATGCAAAAATACTAATTACTTTAGTAATGGCAATTGGAATTCTATTAACTCCTATTTATACATTATCTAGGCTACGTCAGATGTTCTATGGATACAAGTTATTCAACGTTCCAAACTCTTATTTTGTGTATTCTGTACCACGAGAACTATTTGTCTCGGTATCTATCCTTTTACTCATAATAGGTATTAGTATTTATGCTGATTTTGTTCTCTCATTATCAATTGAGAGGGTAGAAGCTATTCTATATATTTATTTTCATAAATAGTTTTCATTAAGAAATATTCAAGAAATTTGAAAAAAAAAAAGAAAGGAAAAGAATCCTGTGATTAAAAAAATGGTTCACTGTAAAATGTAATGAAAGAAAAAAAAAATGGAGTGAATTGTAATCAGACACATCTAGAGTTTTTGAGAACTATAATACTATTAGTGATTCAAATAGTATTATAGTTCTCAAAAACTTGAACAAACTTTCTTTATATATGGGACAATATTGCTATGTATTCTCCAGTCCCTTTTTTTCTTCAATTCGATTTTCATGTGAATGAACCATAACTATGGAGTCCTATTCCTAATAGATTGACTCCAAAATAGCATATCCAAATTATAAGAAATCCTATTGAAGCCATAATTGCCGAATCCACACCCCGAAAGCTTGGATTTTTTCTATTATGTAGATAAATCGCGAATATGGTCCAAGTAATAAATGCCCAAGTTTCTTTTGGGTCCCAATTCCAATAAGAACCCCATACCTCATTAGCCCAGACTGCTCCCGAAAGAATACCTATGGTTAAAAAAGTAAATCCTAGACTAATAACACGATAACTACAATGATCTAATTGCTGAGTCAATTGATACCTGTGATAATTTATAAATGAAAGAAAAGAAGTTTTTTGTAAAACACCCCTTTTTTCATTCAAAAAAGAAAATGACCCAATTAATAAATAATTGCTTTTACCAGGAATACCTAGGTTTTTTCGAAATGTAATGACTAAAAAGGCTACTGATAATAACGATCCACACAAAAGAGCTGCATAGCTCAATAACATCATACTTACGTGCATCATTAACCACTGAGATTGTAAAGCAGGTACTAATATTACGGATTGATGCATCTCAGTTAAAAGACCCGAAGTTGCAAAACCTTGGGTAAAAATCGTACTTGGCGCGGTTATTACGCTTAAATCATTTTTCAGGTTCTGCCTTTTAGGAAACATATGAATAATGGAGAAACTCCACGAAAGGAACATGAAAGATTCATATAAATCACTTAATGGCAAATGTCTTGAATAAATCCAACGAGTAATTAAGAATCCTGTTATACAGGAAAAGGTAAACATCATACCTTTTTCTGACAAATTAAATAATTCTACAGTTTTATGACCTAATAAGGTTATCAAATGAATTGTAATAACAATTGAAATGATAGAAAAAGAGATGTGAGTGAATATATGTTCTAAAGTAACAAATATCATATATATATATATAAAATGTGAAAAACAGGATACCCACAATTACGGAATGGAAATTCGTAATTGAACTCATTATAAGATATAATGTGCCTTTTTTTAGAGGATGCCGCCACTCGGACTCGAACCGAGATGCTCTAGCACTGCTTCCTAAGAGCAGCGTGTCTACCGATTTCACCATGGCGGCTTGACCGAAATAATCATAGTCCATATGATGCTCAATCGTCGAGATTGACGAATGGAATCCAATCGATTTTCTAAAACATTCAAATCGATGAATAAACGCACGTTAAAAAAAAATATTTAAACGTTCCATAATCCTTAGTATTAGTATCGTGGTAGATTTTTTAATAGTGGTATTTTCCTTATTTATTGTATTATCAATTTTTCCAGAATAGTTGGAACTGGGCAGTCCTCAGTACAGGCATAGAACTAAGAATTTTTTTTTCTAATTTATTGATCATTCATTTCTAATTTATCTAATTTGTTTGATAGATCCGAAATAAAAAAAATTTATTTTCAATAAACAAAAGAAAACCTTTTTTTTTATGTATTAAAACTTCATTACTACATCTTTTATATCTTTGATACCAACCAAATATTTATAGAAACTTTTTGGATGTAGTAATGATTAATATTGTCATTGTATACATCACATAATTCGTGTGAGGATTTTATTTGAAAAAAAAAAAAGAATAATGTCTATTTTATTCAATTAGTTTCAATGATCTATTGATTTTTACTATAGATCTTATCTCCACCCTGTTTTGGAAAAAAAAAAAAAGGGGGGGTCCCCATTCCTATTTGTATCAGATCTTATGAAAATATTAATGATATATAATCATGGGTCAATACATAATCCAATAAACCAATCAACGACTTCCTAAGAAAAAAAAAAAGTTTTTTGTTAATGAATGGATGGGGAAAGTGACAATCCCCATCTCGCGAATTCTAAAAATCTACTATAAATAAAAAGTTAAAAATTCTATTTTGTGTCTAACTCTTTTTTCTTTTTTTAAAGAAAAAAGAGTTAGAACCTAGTATACCGAAGAATTCTTATTCTACATAGGACAACAGCTAGTTTTATTTCATATTGATGAGTTTAAAACTTTAGTTAATGTAAATTGTTCATTTTATAAATAATCTAATTGATTGAGTCATGTTAATTCAGATCATTCCAAATCTTTATTACTTGTTTGTCGCACGACAAAACTTTTTGAATGCCCGGTAGAAATGGATTTAGCTAAAGATAAAGCTTTTGCAGCGGCTTGATATCCCTTTCTCTTCCAAATGTTTTTGCGAATACGCTTTTTTGAAAGAGAAGTACGTTTCTTTGGAACTGCCATTTCAAAATAAAGTGGTCACTCATTTTTATAGTTGGATGTGAAAGACATTTATTGTTTAAATAAATATGGATCATTCTTTTGTTAACTTCATAACATAGAAAAATATAGGAGCATCCAATTCAAAATCATTTTTTTTTTCTTACTTTATTGATATAAAGTAAGAAACCTAATTAGAATAATGGTGTTAACTCCTTATTTGCTACTGTACATGCTTCCCTATTATTATTATTCGTCGGTGCAGTTGCTAAATCCGTACAATTTTCCCTTTATGTATGGTTACCTGGTGCTATGGTCCTACTCCTACTTCACTATTAGTAGCTACTTTAGCTATTGTTCAAAAAGAGATTAAGAGAAGTTTAGCCTATTCTACAATGTCTCAATAGGGTTCTATTATGTTAGTCCCAGAGATAGGCTCCTATCGAGCTGCTTTATTCCATTTGATAACTCATACTTATTTGAAAGAATTATTGTTTTTAATGATATGACCGATCGATCGAAATACTCGAAAACTCCACCTTTATGCTTTCTCATATATGGAATCTATCCTATTAGATAGGTATTATATTCATGGAATACAATTAACTTTCAAAATGCCTTGATGGTGAAATGGTAGACACGTGAGACTCAAAATCTCGTGCTAAAGAGCGTGGAGGTTCGAATCCTCTTCAAGGCATAATAATAGTTAGAATGCTTATTGAATGCACAATTCAATAATGGGTCTCATATCTAATCGATATTGAGATACCGAGTATTCGTTGATACGAAGTATTCCTCCGATCCCGGTCCTCACGATCGGAGGCCGGGCTGTTGGAATTAGAATAGGTTCGGCAGCATATCACAAAATCTTGGCAATCCTCTCTATCTAATGAATAAGAAGTCCATTTTGAAATCGTACATCCTATACCCACCCCCCCAAGTATATGATTCAACATGAATCACACAAGGGTAAATTTCCACAATAGAAACTTCTGATAAAATGCTCATACGTATGTTGAAATTCCAGCCTCCCTTCTTCCTTCAGGGACTATCCAAAAGAGAATCCAGTACCTCTCGGTCGTAAATATCTGAATAAAACGAACCGGCCCCGTGGATATCTTTGCTTTGGAACAAAACAATTCAAACTAGGCTTGACTTGGTCAACTGGAATGTGTATTCTCCATATAGGAGATCTTTCAATTGAAAAGATCCATCAACCTGAGACGAACAGAAGGGTCTATCTATTTTATTGCATTTAGTTATGCAGTTAAGTAGCATAGCATATTGTTCGATAGAGCTAAGGTAAAAAATATGTAATAAAAAGGTGTTTCCACAACTCTACCACCTGGTCAATTCTGTTCCATTGAATTTAAATCCCCTCTTTAAAGGCCACATATCTTTCCGGCTAAGGAATAGGAAATATTTCTCCTATTCCACGAATCAAATGTTTCATTTCATCCGGGAAAAGCCATCTCTTTTTGAACAATGCCTTTGTCATTTGATCCAATAGCGTTCCGTTAGATAAAAACAAATTTGATAAATACTGATAACTCTCGGATAGAGTATTAGAACGGAAAGATCCATTAGATAATGAACTATTAATTCTAAGACATCTCTGGCGATGAATCAACAATTCAAAGTGCTTTTCTTGCATATTCTTGATAAACCATCGTTTATATATAGATGTAGGAGGACTTATTTGGGAAGTAATAAGTCCTTTTGAGATCTCTTCATCTGTAAAGAATTCTCGGCGTGAAAACACAGGGACAAAGGGATGATCTTTGAATAGGAAAAAGAATGGATCTGCAGGATCCCAAATGAATTGGCTCATTTGAAAAAAGCCCTGTTTATTTGAAGATCTATTTCGCGTCTGGTACTGCATGGTTTCACTCTGCAATAACTCCGAATCATTCTCTTTTAGCTCATCCTCTTCATCATAAATGATCCGCTTGCCCCGAAATGACCTGGCCCAATAGTGAAATCCCAATTCATTGGTTCTTTCACTATAATCATCAAATGGATTGCCACAAGGAATCCATATTCTAGGAGCCCAAAGTATGTGATTCAATAAATCCTCCTCCATCTGTTGCGGGTCGAGGGCTCCTTCTTTTTCCCCTTCTTCAAACTCCGATTCATATTTTGCATGAAGAAGAAATTTGATTCGATCATTATCAAACTCACTGCAATCTTTTTCTTTCCGTGAGAATCCCAACAGAGCGCCTTCTACTTCTAATAGGCCATGAACTAAATCAGAATTATTCTCAATGAATTCATAAGAAACAATCCCATTTTTTTCATCGGGTCCGGGTAGAGACCAAAGATCTTGAGCGACCAATCCGGCATAACAACTCAAAAGATAAAGAAGTATCGTTAATTTCTTCATGCTCGTTCCAAGTTCGAAGTACCACTTGTACAAATATGAATCCCCCTCTTTACATGATTTCTTTTTCATATAGATAGATATAGGATCCGTCGGGAAATCACTAAAAAGTAAATTTTGTACAACAGCCCTTCCTATCTGATAGAAAAGGATCCCATGATCTTGAACCGATCTTACGTGGGATCGAAAATTCCAACTTTGTTTATGAAGAGCTGATCTAATTGTATCAGTGTATATAACGGATTTCTTCTGTGTAATACTAATGGATAGTGCCTCATTGGTAAGCGCTACAAGATCTTCTGCATTGTAACTCATGGTTATGGATCCCAATGCATTAGTATGGAACATTTTTTTTTCCAAGTGAAATCCCCTAGTATAGGAAAGAATGAAAAATTGCTTTCGTTGTTGTGGAATAAGAAGCCTTCGTACCTTAATGCATGTATTCAATTTATTCGGAGCTATTAGAATGGGATCCACTTTTTGGGGAATATGAGTCGAAGCAATAACAAGAATATTTCTAGTGGAACATTTTTCACTATCTAGTGAGAGATAGTTCACTAATAGACCGAGGGATAAGTAACTCGACTCATTTACATACAGATCATGAATGTTTGGAATCCATATTATGCAAGGGGCCATTGCTTTTGCTAATTCAAATTGAAGGGTGGTATCAAATCGGTCCTTTTTGGATGTCATATACATAGTTAACACATTCGTCATAGTTAGCAGATCCATATCCATATCAAGGTTATCATCAATATCGTTACTATCATCAATATCGATATTGTCATCATAATCAATATCGATATCAAAAATACGATCACTTTTAGGCTTGTCATCCAGGAACTTGTTCGTAAATACCGTAATGAAAGGAACATAGGAGTTTTCCGCTAGGCATTTGACCAAATAGGATCGTCCAGTTCCTATGGAACCCATCACTAAAATACCCCCCGAAGGGGATAGGGCTAAACGAAGCGAAAAGGGTTTTGCATGAGATAGGAAATTATAATTATTAGCCCCACACGAGGTTTTTGAATAAGTGATTGTCTTATAATGAGCAAGGAATAGCCGCCTTTCTGCTAAACAGTATCTATTGAACTCATAATTCATTAGGTGTTTTTTATGAATGTCAACTAAGTATCGTAAGTAAATGGATCCCGGTTGTTCAATCATTTGATAACCAAAGTCATTCTTTGATAAATGATCACTATGAGTCAGACTCAATAGAATTTGATCAATTCTTTCTTCCGTCGTTAAGGTAGAGAACTGAATCAAGAATTCTCTTTCTTCATCATCAATCGAATTACTGTTCGCGATCCAGGATTCTATTTTCTCATCAATGCAATCGCCGTTCACGTTTTTTCTTTTTCTTATCAATGAATAGATCTCTTTACTTGTACGACTTAAATGTCTCGTATTTCTCGAAAAAGTGATTTGATTGATGGGATTTGGTATGATACTGATGAGATTGATGAGCATGTTGCTACCAGAAGCAGAACCCCCCATTTCTGCCAGGGAATCCCCTAATTCTTCCAGAGCAACTAGAAAGAGATTCTTTAACCAGAAAGAATTCAGTTCAGATGTAGGATATCTATCCAGAAGTTTTCGCAACTCCATCGTGTAGGATGGAATCATCAAAGATTTGATCTTTTCTAACTCTGTCTGTAACTCACTAGAGGTTCGGAAAACAAAGAGAAGATGTGTACGAATGAGATATCCAGCAACAAGAAGAAGGAAAAGGATTGAATAGAACAACTCCAAAGCATTTGGTGATCTAAGGTGTGTCCATATCAATGGAACGGGTGACTCATTGCTTCGATGAATCATTTCTTCGGACAGAAGAACATTCTGTAAACACTTACTCAAATTATCACTTATCAGATTCCATTGTGGAAGAATCGCCCACCTTATTTTCTGAAGAATTAGCCATGATATATCTAATCTATGCATAATATCATGCAAAATGGACAAAAATTTTTGACTGCAACTTAAGGAATATGGAAAGGGAATATTCAAAATCGAATAAATATTTTTTTGAAAAAGATAGGAATAGGGATATTTGCACGCTGTCCAAGTAAGGAACCATGGCATATAGGTTTTGAACCATTTTGAGAAATTGGAAAAAGCACTATCTCGTTGAAAGGTTTTACCTATTTTACGTTTTTCAATGTTTTTCTTTAGACAAAGACTACGTTCTTTCTTCTTTCCTGATGGTAAGTATTTCTCAAAAAATGGAATGTGAATCAAATCCATGTTTGAACTGAAACGGAGATAGTGATGCAAGTTTTTCCCTTCCGAATCAGATAGATTCATATCTGAAAGAAGCTGACAATAAGTTCTTTCAAAATTTCGTATTTGTTCCTCTTTTAGAGGTGTTCCATAAATATCTACAATCGAGTAAATAGGAACGAATGGAATTGAAAAATGGAAAGATTTGTACAAGTTATATGTTTCGTTACCCCTTTGTGGAAAATCATTAGGTATGAATATGTCAGATACCTGTGACTCGATCGGTGAAATAGTTTCTCTCTCCTCCAAAAAATGTTTTCTTTTATCGACACACAAAGGAACTATTTTATTGCGAATGCTCAAAATATTGAGCAATTGTCCATATGTAAAATCGTAATTATTAAAATGAGTCTTTTCTACATAAAAATGGAATCCTTTGTTACAATAGAACCAGAAGTTATCAGGATGATTCCAGAATCGAAGTCTATTTGCTTTATAAAAAGAAGATATCAATGAACTTTTATGAAATGGTTTTCTGAGATTCACCCAATTTTGTCGATTGTAGGGTATCATTGAGAAATGGGAATTTGTGTTCTCAAATGATTTCCTGCAGTTATTTCTAGTATGAAATGAGTCAATCATCCACTTTGGTATCTTATTGAACAAAAATGGAAATAGGGTTTCCCCATTGATCAAGAATTTCCATTTTTGGGAAGTATCTTGATCATACAACAAGAGGGGTTTCAATTTATTCCAATAATGGTGTTTCTGTTCAGAAACGAAATGTTCCAAGTATTCCTGTAAATTCTTGGTTCCATTATACCATTTTGATCTATTGTATCTATAGATATTCTGATTCTTTTTCCAATTGGACAAATGTGGGTTGATCCTATATTTTATTATAGTCATAGGATTCAGAGTATCTTTTCCTATTTGATACCTTTGAACTACATATTCGAAGTTGCGATCGAATCTTTTCTTTTTAATGAATCGATTTGATACATTTCTTATGTACTCATAGGTGGTATATTGGATTTGAATCAGATTTCGGATCCATCCATATAGATGGATCGCTTCCATTATGTTGTTTTTAGCAAATATCGCCATTTTTGGTTTTGCATTTTCCAATGCATTCCCGTAGGAGATACGCACCCTTTTTTTTCTGATCCTTCGATAAAAGGATTCATTCTGTTCATAAAAAATAGGAGGTAGAACCCATAAGGATTTCTTTTTCGATTCATCCGTGGAGTTGAATACCTGACTCAATAATTTTTTTGAGTCCAATCCGTAGGAATCGATAGACAAGGCAAATTCCTTATGATACACCAAACCCGGCTCGGTTATTGATAAAGTGAATAGATCCGCCATTTTTGGAAATGTCTCTTTTGATTCAAAACCGTGGTGTAACGCATATCCCCTTTTTTTCCGGTCATGGAATAGTGGAAATAAATCCAAAAATGCATTTTCATTCAAGAATGAAATCTTATTGGAACTGTCCATATCCGGTGCATCTTTCGGAACCAAATCCCATCCCGGATCTGATGAAATAGAATGAACGGATACGGTATTTTGTAAATACGTAATTATCTTGAATATATCAACTATTTCTTTATTTTCCGATCGTCTGGAAAAGCCAAAAGAAACACCTTGTTGTTTCTTCAACAATTTCTGATCTCTAGTCGACCCCTCAGTAGGATTCGAACCCAGATGAAGTTCTGACCATCTATCAGAGAAAAAAGAACGAATTGATCTTGTGGGTTTCCCAACAAATTCTTTGATTTCTCCCGGAAGCAGATGATTATTCATCTGCTTCTCACGTTCCTTGAATAGCCGGTACATTGGGGAATATAAAGAAAGCCGTTCCGGGAATCGAGCGGATTCTATCTCTGTTCGTTCCATTTGAACAACCGAAGTAGTTTCTTTCGGATCTACGAAACAACTCTCATCAATCTTTTTCCCTTTTCGAAAAAAAAGGAGCGAAACAATTAACCTATTGATATAGGAAGACCTAAAATCTTCTTTCAATGGATCATTTTGAGTTCCAATGGAATTTATAGGTATCGGAAGAAACCCCATCAAATAGAGATTTTTTCTTTCGACCATATTTCGGTTGTTTGAACGATATATAAGAGTCACTACTACAAGTAGTAGTACAGCTTTGATCGTCAAATGTCGAGTACTTATTGAACCCTGTGAATCCCGTGAAAGTATAACACTCCAAATACGGGGGTCAAAGAGTTTCATAAAGCGCTCTTGGTTAAAAAAAATGGGAGGGGAAGATCCCACCCAATCAAATTTGGCCCAGAACTCTAAGACTTCGTGAGAATTCGTTATCCCTGTCAATTGTAAGATCCGTGATTTGAATTGATGTGTTCTCATTGATTCCTCCTAATAAATTAGATTTATTATTTATATAAATTAAATCGGGGCCATTCAAAATTTTGAATGACCCCCGTAAAGCATCCATGGCTGAATGGTTAAAGCGCCCAACTCATAATTGGCAAATTCGCAGGTTCAATTCCTGTTGGATGCACACCAATGAGAACGTTCAATAAGTCTATATTTGAGTCAAACCCGTCTCCATTGCACTATTGTAATCGGTTATTGGGTCAAAGTCAATAGCCTTATAATGTCAAATCAGGATCAACTAGGACAGAAATAAAGCATTTTGTCGAACTCGTCTTCGGCGTCAAAGTTATAGATATAAAGAGTCATCGGCTCTCCAGAAAGGGTATAAGAATGGGACCTATTAAGGGACATACAATGCATTCCAGACGTATGATCATTACGCTTCAGCCGGGTTATTCTATTCTACCTCTTATATAGAAAAGAACTTCACTTAAGTGAAAACAAAAAAAAAAAAAAAAAAAAGCTAAAAATACTAAATAACACGGTGATACATTTATACAAAACTTTTACCCCGAGCATGCGCAATGGATCCGTAAACAGTCAAGTGAAATTCAATCTACGAAATAATTTGATCTATGGACAGCGTCATTGTGGTAAAGGTCGTAATTCCAGAGGAATCATTACTGCAAGACACAGGGGCGGGGGTCATAAGCGTCTATACCGTAAAATTGATTTTCGACGGAATGAAAAACACATATCTGCTCGAATCGTAACCATAGAATATGACCCTAATCGAAATGCAGACATTTGTCTCATACACTATGGAGATGGTGAGAAAAGATATATTTTACATCCCAGAGGGACTCTAATTGGAGATACCATTATTTCCGGTACAGAAGTTCCTATATCGATGGGAAATACACTACCTTTGAGTGCGGTTTGAACTATTGATTTACGTAATTGGAAGTAACCAATTAGGTTTATGACGAAACCTAGAAATTGATCACGGATCCAATTCGCTCTACGGGATAGACCTCAACAGGAAACTGAAGAGTAAGAGCAGCAAGTGATTGAGTTCAGTAATTCCTCATATAACATTATTGACTCTAAAGATATGGTAATATGGAGAAAACAAAATTGTTTGAAGCACGTACAGAACCGAAAGCGCCCCTTGTTTCAAAGAGAAAAGGACGGGTTATTCACATTTCATTTGATGGTCAGAGGCGAATTGAAAGCTAAGCAGTGGTAATTCTAAAAGTCTCCCGGGGAAAAATATAGAAGTCTCCTACGTTACCCATAATATGTGTAAGTATCAACGTAATTTCATAGAGTCATTCGGTCTGAATGCTACATGAAGAACATAAGCCAGATGATGAAACAAAGACACCTAGGATGTATAAGATCCTAACATGAGCGATTCATGAGATTTGGATTCCTATATATTCACTAACTCATGTGGTACTGAATCATAGGATTCATATTTAGATTCATCTGTCTAGATATCATTATATACATCCAGAAAGCCGTATGCTTTGTAAGAAGCTTGTACGGTTTGGGAAGAGGTTTTTATTGATAAAAAAAAATCTACTTCAACCGATATGCCCTTAGGCACAGCCATACATAACATAGAAATCACGCCTGGAAAGGGTGGACAATTAGCTAGAGCAGCAGGTGCTGTAGCGAAACTGATTGCAAAAGAGGGTAAATCGGTCACATTAAGGTTTCCATCTGGGGAGGTCCGTTTAATATCCAAAAAATGCTCAGCAACAGTTGGACAGGTGGGTAATGTTGGGGTGAACCAGAAAAATTTGGGTAGAGCCGGATCTAAGTGTTGGTTAGGGAAGCGTCCTGTAGTAAGAGGGGTGGTTATGAACCCTGTAGACCATCCCCATGGGGGTGGGGAAGGGAGGGCTCCAATTGGTAGAAAAAAACCTACAACCCCTTGGGGTTATCCTGCGCTTGGAAGAAGAAGTAGGAAAAGGAATAAATATAGTAATAGATTTATTATTCGTCGTCGTAAATAGGAATACTCGAAGTCAAATAAATATTGTTTTTTTTACTTGTCTTTTCAAAAAAAAAAAGGAGTAATAGACCGTGACACGTTCACTAAAAAAAAATCCTTTTGTAGCTAACCATTTATTGGCCAAAATACAGAAGCTCAACATGAGAGAGGAAAAAGAGATAATAGTAACTTGGTCCCGAGCATCTACCATTATACCCACAATGATCGGCAATACAATTGCGATTCATAATGGAAAGACACATTTACCTATTTATATAAAAGATCGTATGGTGGGTCAAAAATTGGGGGAATTTGCACCTACTCTTACTTTTCGGGGACACGCGAGAAATGATACTAGATCTCTCCGTTAATCAAATTAAAGTAAAATAGGTGCTCATCATTCATTGGTGGGAGGTGAATCTTATGTCAAAGTGGAGAAAATGGAAGAAGACCTTGAAAAAGCAGAGGATGAAGAGGAACTCGAGTACACAAGTACAAGCTTCAGCTCAAAATATATGTATGTCTGCCCACAAAGTACGAAGAGTGATTGATCCGATTCGTGGGCATTCCTATGAGAAAACACTTATGTTACTGGAACTCATGCCTTATCGAGCATTTTATCCCATTTTAAAAATGGTTTATTCTGCAGCAGCAAATGCTAGTCACAATAAAAGTTTCAACGAAGCGGATTTAGTCATTAGCAAAGCCGAAGTCAATGGGGGTACTATCGTGAAAAAGTTCAAACCCCGGGCTAGAGGACGTAGTTATCCGATAGAAAGGCCCACCTGTCATATAATGATTGTATTGAAAGATAGATCTAAAAATAAAACGGATCAGAATTTATTTTTAGAAAATAAAAATGTATGGAGAGATCCTATAATAGAAAGATATATAGAGATAGAGAGAGAAAAAAAAAAAAAAGATGGGTCAAAAAAGAAATCCACTTGGTTTCCGCCTTGGTGAAAACCAAAGTCATTATTCCCTTTGGTTCGCACAACCAAAAAGGTATTACCTAGGTCTCCAGGAAGATGAAAAAATACGAGATTGTATCAAGATATATGTACAAAAAAAGATCAAAATATCTTCTAGTTTTGAAGGAATTGGAATTTCATATATAGAGATTCAAAAAAAAATGGATCTGATACAGGTCATAATCTATATTGGGTTCCCAAATTTGTTAATAGAAGGTCAAACGCGAGGAATCGAAGAATTACAGAACAATGTACAAAAGGGGCTTCATTCTGTGAACCGGAGACTTAACATTTCTATTACAAGAGTTGCAAAACCTTATGGACAACCTAATATTCTTGCAGAATATATGGCTCTACAATTAAAGAATAGAGTTTCGTTTCGAAAGGCAATGAAAAAGGCTATTGAATTAACTGAACAAGCAGACATAAAAGGAATTAAAGTGGAAATTGCAGGTCGTATCGACGGAAAAGAAATTGCACGTGTCGAATGGATCAGAGAGGGTAGGGTTCCCCTACAAACCATTCGAGCTAAAATAGATCATTGTTCCTATACAGTTCGAACTGCCTACGGGGTATTGGGCATCAAAATTTGGATATTTGTAGACGATAAATAATGGGACCCTCTATTGTTTGCCATTCTATTCAGTGATAGAACAAAAACGACTATTCTTTTTCACTTCAATAAAAAAAAGAACAATTCTAATTCTATAAGGTTGAATAAAAATTCGATTGAACCTTTGGTAGAACTGCTATGCTTAGTGTGTGACTCGTTGGTTTTTTATTTACAGTTGGGATTCAAAAAAAAAAAAAAAAAAGCAGACCAGCTGCTAACTAATAACTATAAGAACTAGTAACCAACTCATTGCTTTGTATTATCGAGATCCAAGAAACCAGTCACTATATGATGGATCCATCATATAGTTGTAGCAACTCCCATTTTTTTTTTTATAAAAAAAAAATCCAGTTAGAGAAAGGAAAATAGAAGGATGTGGATAAATGGAAGGTCGAGAGGAAGAGAGAGGGGGAATAGAATTTCTATGATATATGATTCCAACATGCATGGTCTATCAATCACATCATATCATAAAAGGCAGTGTGATAAAGCATCTGATTCGTTCATAATTAAATGAATGCGAATAATAAATAAATAATAAAGAGCCTCGAGTCAATAGAGACTGAGGCGGTTGACTCACGAACGAATGAAATTAGAAGCTCCATTGCATAGTTCAGGCCTAACCATTAATGAAAAGCTATGGGAACGATGGAACCTGTGACTGCAGAAGATTCTATTGAAAACGAATTCTAATGATTCATTGGGTGGGATGGCGGAATCAACCAGAGGAACTCATGTATTTATTCGGATAAATCCTGGGTTCATCCTACGAATAAAGCAAATATGGAATAGAGTAAATATTCGCCCGCGAAACCATTATTGATTGCAGTATTTTGACGGATTCGATAAAGGTCAAGGATTCATTTTCAAAAGAAAGGCACTATCCCTTATAAATAGAAATATCCGTTAGCCCTATATATCATCAATAAATCCCATGATTTAGTATATTATTCATTAAATAAATACATATATATTTGTAATAATATTGAATTATTTCGTTCGCGAGGAGCTGGATGAGAAGAAACTCTCATGTCCGGTTCTGCAGTAGAGATGGGATTGAGAAAAACCATCAACTATAACCCCAAAAGAACCAGATTCCGTAAACAACATAGAGGAAGAATGAAGGGAATATCTTATCGGGGCAATCATATTTGTTTCGGTAGATACGCTCTTCAGGCACTTGAACCCGCTTGGATCACATCTAGACAAATAGAAGCAGGACGACGAGCAATGGCACGATATGCGCGCCGTAGTGGAAAAATATGGATACGTATATTTCCTGACAAACCCGTTACGGTAAGACCTACCGAGACACGTATGGGTTCGGGGAAAGGATCGCCCGAATATTGGGTATCCGTCGTTAAGCCGAGTCGAATACTTTATGAAATGGGCGGAGTATCAGAAACTGTAGCCAGGGCAGCCATTTCAATAGCTGCGTCCAAAATGCCTATAAGAACGCAATTCATTATCGCGTGATGGGTATGTAAAGGTTATTTGTGATGAAAAATAGAATCTAACCTTTTTTTTTTTTCTGGGCAGACAATATTTCTCTTTTTTCCTTTGCCTTTTGCATCAAAAGAGCAGATTCAAGAAAAATGAAATTCATAAATAAATAAATAAAAAAAAAATGATATGATTCAACCTCAGACCTATTTGAATGTAGCAGACAACAGCGGAGCTCGAGAATTGATGTGTATTCGAATCCTAGGAGCTAGTAATCAACGATATGCTCATATTGGTGACATTATTGTTGCTGTAATCAAAGAAGCAGTACCCAATATGCCTCTTGAAAGATCCGAAGTAATCCGAGCTCTAATTGTACGTACATGTAAAGAACTCAAACGCGACAACGGTATGATAATACGTTATGATGACAATGCAGCAGTTGTTATTGATCAAGAAGGAAATCCAAAAGGAACTAGAGTTTTTGGAGCAATCACTCGGGAATTGAGACAGTTGAATTTCACTAAAATAGTCTCATTAGCTCCTGAAGTATTATAAATACTAGTGGATGAGACCATGATAGAATATAGTATAGTAAGGTATCTGAAATAGATCATGTTAGTAGGTTGTGTCTCATGCATATACCTTTAAGAATTCATAAATAAATATAAGAAAAAAATAAAGAACATGTTGATTATCTCAAAACTGGGAGGCACCAATAATTCTAGTTCATCATGGGTAGGGACACTATTAACGATCTAATGAATTCTATACGAAATGCTAACATGGATAAAAAAAGAACGGTTCGAATAGCATACACTAATATCACTGAAAACATTGTTAAAAAACTTCTACGAGAAGGGTTTATTGAAAACGTTAGAAAACATCAGGAAAACAACAAATATTTCTTGGTTTCAACCCTGCGACATAGAAGGAATAGGAAAGGAACATATAGAACTATTTTAAAGCGTATCAGTCGACCTGGTTTACGAATCTATTCCAACCATCAACGAATTCCTAGAATTTTGGGTGGAATGGGAATCATAATTCTTTCTACTTCTCGAGGTATAATGACAGATCGAGAAGCTCGACTAGAAGGAATTGGGGGAGAAATTTTGTATTATATATGGTGATTCTTCTGGTATCCGAATTGGATCTGTAACTTGCTATTTTGGAAAAAGAGAGGAAACACAAGTTGTCTACTATATACTATACTCCTATTTCATTAGTTGATACTTCAAGGGGGTTACCTGGAATGAAAGAACAAAAATGGATTCACGAAGGTTTAATTACTGAATCACTTCCAAATGGTATGTTTCGAGTTTGTTTGGATAATCAAGATCAAATTCTTGGTTATGTTTCGGGGAGGATCCGACGGAGTTTTATCCGGATACTACCAGGAGACAGAGTCAAAATCGAAGTAAGTCGTTATGATTCAACTAGGGGACGTATAATTTATAGACTTCGCAACAAGGATTCAAATGATTAGGTGACTTTTTATAGGAATTTAAGCATTCCTTTCATGGGGATACAATTCGAGGTTCAAAATTTCAAGAGACTTATTTTCTTCCAAGGAGTATATTCGGAATTAATGAAGGAATGACAAATATGAAAATAAGAGCCTCCGTTCGTAAAATTTGTGAAAAATGTCGACTAATCCGTAGGCGCGGACGGATTATAGTAATTTGTTCCAATCCGAGACATAAACAGAGACAGGGATAATCTTTCGAAAAAGGGACTTTCGAAAGAGTCCGATGTAAAAATAAAGGATCTGTTTTGACATGAAATGGATATATCCATATATCTCTGACTCATATTTATGAAAAAATATGACAAAACCTATACCAAGAATTGGTTCACGTAAGAATGGACATAGAATACAAAAAGGAATTATTCATGTTCAAGCGAGTTTCAACAATACCATTGTGACTGTTACAGATGGAATAGGTCGGGTGCTTTCTTGGTCGTCCGCGGGTACTTGTGGATTCAGAGGTACAAGAAGAGGGACACCATTTGCTGCTCAAACCGCAGCGAGAAACGCTATTCGTACAGTTGTGGATCAAGGTATGCAACAAGCGGAAGTCATGATAAAAGGCCCCGGTCTCGGAAGAGATGCAGCATTACGAGCCATTCGTAGAAGTGGTATACTATTAAGTTTCGTACGTGACGTAACCCCTATGCCACATAATGGATGTAGACCCCCTAAAAAAAGACGTGTGTAGAAATAAGAATTGAATAGATTGCAAGAGAAATAAATGATTCAATGATCTGATCAAACAATAATATTAGTATGGTTCGAGAAGAAGTAGCAGTATCCACTCGGATACTACAGTGGAGGTGTGTTGAATCAAGAATGGACAGTAAGCGTCTTTATTATGGCCGTTTCGTTCTGTCCCCGCTTATGAAGGGTCAAGCGGATACGATAGGTATCACGATACGAAAGACTTTACTTGGAGAAATAGAAGGAACCTGTATCACACGTGCAAAATCTGAGAAGGTACCACATGAATATTCGACGATAGTTGGTATTGAGGAATCAGTCCATGAAATTTTAATGAATTTGAAAGAAATTGTATTGAGAAGTAATCTGTATGGAACTCGTGACGCATACATTTGCGTCAGGGGTCCTAAATGTGTAACGGCTCAAGATATCATCTCGCCACCTTCGGTGGAAATAGTCGATACTGCACAACATATAGCTAGGATTACAGAGCCAATTAATTTGTGTATTGAATTACAAATTGAGAGGCATCGCGGATATCATATGAAAGTTCCCAATAACTATCAAGATGGAAGTTATCTTATAGATGCTGTATTCATGCCTGTTCGAAATGCGAATCATAGTATTCATTCTTATGGGAGTGGAAATGAAAAACAAGAGATACTTTTTCTTGAAATATGGACGAATGGAAGTTTAACCCCTAAAGAAGCACTTCACGAAGCTTCCCGTAATTTGATTGACTTATTTATTCCTTTTCTACATGCAGAAGAAGAGAACATTCATTTGAATTTAGAAAACAATCAAAACAGGTTTGCTGTATCCTTTTTTACCTTTCATGATAGATTGGCTAATCTAAGAAAAAAAAAAGGAATTGCATTTCAATTTATTTTTATTGACCAATCAGAATTGCCCCCCAGGACCTATAATTGTCTCAAAAGGTCCAATATACACACATTATTGGACCTTTTGAATAACAGTCAAGAGGATCTTATGAGAATTGAACACCTCCGCATAGAAGATGTAAAACAGATATTGGACATTCTACAGAAGCATTTTGCAATGGATTTACCTAAGAATAATGAAATCCATTATTCATCTTTTTTTTTTAAAAAAAAAAAAAGAAAAGACCAAAATGGATTTTGAATCCTTAGTGTCATCCATATATCCAGAATGAGTTGATAATGAAATTTAAGAGATGTATCTAGGGATAATTCACTTTGAAGCGACTATTCCCTAGATACATACGCGTAGTATTTCACGGTTAAATCTACTTAAAAAAGACCTAAGGTTAGAGATTTATCAATAGGTAATGTTGCTCCAATACCTAACCAAAGGGATACCGCGGTACCGATCAAAAAAACTGTTGTAGCTACTGGACGACGAAATGGATTTTGGAATTTATTAACATTCTCCAAAAATGGTACTGTCAATAATCCCGTTGGTACTAAAACCATTAGGAGAACACCCAATAACTTGTTGGGTACTGTACGGAGGATTTGAAATACGGGAAAGAAGTACCATTCGGGTAATATTTCCAAAGGAGTTGCAAATGGATCCGCGGGTTCACCAACCATTGACGGCTCTAGAACCGCTAGACCCACGTTACACGCAATAGTACCTAGAATGACTACTGGAGAAATATATAAAAGATCATTAGGCCATGCGGGTTCTCCGTAATAATTATGCCCCATCCCTTTGGCCAATTTAGCTCTTAATACAGGATCGTTCAAATCAGGTTTCTTTGTTATTGGGATAGGCGAATTCTTTTTTATTGATCCATCCCCCGAAGGAACCGGACATGATAATTTTTCATCATCCGGCTCGAGCAAGATTCAAAAGAATAAAATGGATCATATAAAATAGATATGTCATCCACACCACACGTATATGACTCCATGTAAGAAAAGATTTACCGGATTCCATTTTTCCCATTGCAAGGAATTAAGTTCTTACAGGTAAATGCTCAATACCCAAGTAGGCTTACAAAATTTGATCATGATCAAGTGCTTTTTGGATGGTCTCCTGCCTTGTAATTAGTGTTTATTCCCACAATATCTTGAGTTTTCTTAATACAAAGGATTTACTTGTTACTAATAAAGTCTAGCCTATGTTCTTCCTTAGATCCCTTTTTTAACTCCGATAGTATTATAGGTCGGGATCCATGCATAGGAAATGAATGCATTTCCATACTCTAAGTAAATGGATAAAACATAATCTGAATCATACCACATTACTTATTTTTTTTTTTACTCTACTGGATCTTACGGAGCCTGTTCATGCACAACATAACATGATTTGTTCTGATCATAGAAAAGATTCTCCTAAAGCGAACCAGCCTATCCTCTGTAGGGGGACTTACGCGGTGGTTGGAACAGAGACACATTTAGTTGTGAATTTCAATGTGGCGGATAAAATCCTATATCTGCACGGTCCAATCAATAGTTCAAGTCACACACTCCCATAATCCACCTTCTCTTCGAAGAATGCACTTCAACTATTCGTATCAAATAAAGAATACAATACTTCGTAGTTAGTTGAAGAGAAATAAAAAAAATGTCTTATTATTTTCAATAATCCATATTTATAGCAATAAAACAAACACTATTGTTCCTCCCCGAAATGAAATGATAAATAATTGATTACAAATATCTATGATCTGTCCTTCTCTATAAAGGACCTGAAATACCTTGCTTACGTATCATTGAAAAATGCATTAACATAAATACGGCAGTAAGAAGAGGTAATACAAAAGTGTGTAAACTATAAAAGCGGGTCAAAGTAGATTGACCCACACTAGCACTTCCGCGTAATAACTCTACTAAAGGTGATCCTATTACAGGAATAGCTTCGGGTACACCTGTCACGATTTTTACTGCCCAATAACCAATTTGGTCCCGGGGTAAGGAATAACCAGTCACACCAAACGATGCAGTCAATACAGCCAGAACCACACCCGTAACCCACGTCAATTCGCGAGGTTTTTTAAATCCGCCCGTGAGATACACACGAAATACGTGTAGGATCATCATTAGCACCATCATACTGGCTGACCATCGATGAACTGATCGGATTAACCAACCAAAGTTGGCTTCAGTCATTATATATTGAACAGAGGCAAAAGCCTCGGTAACGGTCGGACGATAGTAAAAAGTCATAGCAAAACCCGTAGCTACTTGTACTAAAAAACAAGTAAGTGTGATACCTCCTAGACAATAAAATATGTTGACATGAGGAGGAACATATTTACTAGTTATATCATCTGCAATCGCCTGAATTTCTAGACGCTCCTCGAACCAATCATATACTTTATTGAGATAGGTAAACCAAGTGGACTCCCCCTCTGAGAACTGTATATGAGAATTTCATCTCGTACGGCTCAAGCAGAAACACCCAAATACTAATTGCAATGGATATGTAATAGAAAATTGGAAACTTCTTATTTATCCACTTGATCCCATCGTCTCTGAAGATATGAAAGAACCAAAATTAGAAATTTATTCTTTGTTATGATGATAATGCCAAAATATCAAGTTGGCTCGTCTGTCTTTATGTTGATCGTTACAGGCCTCTTGAATCTTCTGTTCTCCTATTTATTTTTTATTTGATTTGTTGTTTTTGTTTGCGGGTAATGCAACTATTGTTTTGTTTATTCTCTTTTTTTTTTTATAGGAATTCTCTTGTTGAGACCCTATGAATCGATTAAAACCTAAGATTCATACTAGAACCACGATGATTCAATAAAACCCCAAAACTAGGATCAAGAGTTCTATGAGTAAGAACTATTTGATCATCACTTATTTCATAATGAATGTAATGACTAAAAATCCAGAGAAAGATTTCTCCTTCGGTCAAAATAAGCATGATTCAAAAGGAGGAAAAACCGTTCAATTTATCAAATCCCTCTTTTGTTTGAAAATTTTTGGAAGTCCGGTCACGAGGTCTAAATAGTAAGTAGGTATGAATCATTGTTCAAATATTTCTTAATCTATTCCATATATTCCGTGCTCCGGATATTAGGATTAATATCCGACGGGACAGAACCATCTCCATCGAGATGACAGACCCATTCTCTGTATTATCAATAGGATCAATTCTAACAAGTCGCACACTCATATTCCGGAAATACCGAAACAACGGAATTCCACGGTCGAACTACCAGAATGGACTATAAATCTGAATCCTAAGTCATTGATTTTTTATTCAAAAGATAGGGTTTCATGGTTCTTATGAACTTGAACTTAACTCGTTGAAATTCCATCTAGTAAAAGGGAAGAATTATAAATCTCCAAAATAATAGATAGGAATACCGCAAATAGAGCCATTGCGACACCCATAAATGGGGTGGTTCCCCATCCAGGAGCTACTTTACCATATTCCGAATTCAATGGTTTCAAGAAATCCCCTATAATAGTTCGTCTTGGACCAGACCTAGAACTACCCTCAACGGTTTGTGTAGCCATAAATACTATTTTATTGGTTGAGATCTGTTGACTTTGTATACTATTCCGTTGTAAATAAACGATCTTATCATAGCATGGATCCATCACATCGTGGTCTTGAAATTCTCTAATAATGGAAACAGCAACTTTAGTCGCCATCTCCATATCTGGTTCACTTGTAAGCTTTACAGGGTACGCCTTATATACCGCTTTTGGGCAACCCTCTCAACAACTAAGAGATCCATTCGAGGAACACGGGGACTAATTGAAGTAATGAGCCCCCCATACAGGGGGCTCATTACTTCAATTAAGATAATGAAAAATCATTTCATCTTTTTAGTCGGGACCTTAGGCGGTTCTCGAAAAAATATGGCGAAAAATATTATTCCCAAAGTCGAGACTAACAGGAATGTATAAACCAATGCTTCCATAGAATAGATTTGATCGTGGTTTACAATTATAGCTTCCAAATCTGTTTATTGGGGATTATTTCCCGGATAAAGAAAGGACAAGAGCAAAGAAAGGCGATAATGAAAATAAAGATTTCCACGGTACCTTATGTCAAATCAAAAAAGAAATCCAATATTGAGGTGAAAGATACCAAAGCAATATTGTATCAAACTACCTGTTTCCTTGTAGTTGGATCTCCAAGTTTTTGGAATGCTCCAAATTCCACTTGAGCATCCAAATCAGGGTCAATACCAGCAAAAACATCTCTGAACAAGGTTCTAGCGCCATGCCAAATGTGTCCGAAAAAGAAGAGCAAAGCAAACGTAGCATGTCCAAAAGTGAACCAACCCCTTGGACTGCTTCGAAAAACACCATCAGATTTTAAAGTAGCACGATCTAGTTCAAAAATTTCACCCAATTGGGCACGTCTAGCATATTTTTTCACAGTAGCGGGATCACTATAACTGATCCCATTGAGTTCGCCACCATAGAACTCAACAGTTACACCCACTTGTTCGACACTATACTTGGATTCGGCTCTTCTAAAAGGAACATCGGCTCTCACAATTCCGTCTCCGTCTACCAAAAGTACTGGAAATGTTTCAAAAAAAGTGGGCATACGACGTACAAAAAGCTCATGTCCTTCTTTATCTCTAAAGATAGGATGTCCTAACCATCCAACAGCTATTCCATCCCCGTTGTCCATTGAGCCGGCTCTGAATAATCCACCTTTCGCCGGATTATTACCGATGTAATCATAAAAAGCTAATTTTTCAGGAATTTTAGACCAAGCTTCCGATAAACTCTGATTTTCAGATAGACCCGTGCTAACTCTTCGATATATTTCTTGCTGGAAGTACCCCTGATCCCACTGATAACGAGTGGGACCAAATAATTCAATGGGGGTAGTTGCTGAGCCATACCACATAGTTCCAGCAACAACGAAAGCTGCAAAAAAGACAGCAGCGATACTACTGGAAAGTACAGTTTCAATATTGCCCATACGTAACCCTTTGTATAGACGTTGGGGTGGACGGACACTAAGATGGAATAGACCCGCTAATATACCTAGTGTACCTGCTGCAATATGATGAGAGGCTATTCCTCCCGGAACAAAAGGATCAAAACCTTCCGCGCCCCACGCTGGATTTATCGGTTGTACTTTTCCGGTTAGGCCATATGGATCAGATACCCATATTCCAGGACCATACAAGCCTGTTACATGAAATGCGCCAAACCCAAAGCAAGCCACTCCTGAGAGAAATAAATGAATTCCAAAGATCTTGGGCAAATCCAAAGAGGGTTTTCTCGTACGTTCATCAAAAAAAACTTCTAGGTCCCAATACACCCAATGCCAGATAGCTGCTAAGAAGCACAAGCCAGAAAACACAATATGTGCCGCGGCCACACCCTCGTAACTCCAAAGACCAGGATTCGTTATAGTTCCTCCTGTGATATTCCAACCGCCCCATGAATTGTTTATTCCTAAACGAGTCATGAAGGGTATAACGAACATACCTTGTCTCCACATTGGATCAAGAACGGGGTCAGAAGGATCAAAAACGGCTAATTCATATAGAGCCATCGAACCGGCCCAACCAGAAACTAGAGCTGTATGCATTATATGGACAGAAAGCAGCCGACCGGGATCATTCAATACGACGGTATGAACACGATACCAAGGCAAACCCATGGAAATACCTCTTTCTCAAAGAAAAAATAGACACTATGTAACTTTATCACATTGTAAATAACTATGCTATGGATCTCACCTTTTCATTGGATTATCTCCAAACAAGGATGAATATTTATTCTGTTCTGTTGGGAAGAATTGAACAATTCTGTTCGTAGGAACAAAGAGAAGCAGATCTATTTTATATCCAATAAGTACCAATACGCAATGGGGGATTCGGCCTATTTTTTGTGAGCGAGTGTATGATGTTTATCATTCGAACGATCCGTTCGTAATAAATTTCCCTTTATTCCGTTTTCCGCCATGAATCCTCCATCCTATGGATAAAATAGGATAAACAACAATATTATGAAGACAATAACCCGTTGTTTTTTACGTTTCCGCATCAAAGTGAAATAGAGTACTTAACTCATTTTTCTTTTATTTAATGCCTGTTGGTGTTCCAAAAGTACCTTTTCGGCTTCCTGGAGATGAAGACCCGGGTTGGGTTGACGTATAGTGTGACTTGTCAGACATATTGGGCCATATGGGATTTCCCCGTTCTCTCTCCCGATCGGGAGATCCTCTGTTTCGCCCAAGAAAAATGGATTGAACCATCAATAATTCGAAACGCGAAATGCAATGAATTAGATTCATTTATTTTTTTGTTGGGGATCACTATTACCAATTAAAATAATTTATGGTTGGCTTGGATCAATAAAATGAAGTATACAGGCTCCGTTCAGAAAATACAAAATGGGTAATCTATGTAACCACCCTATCCTAAATGATTGCACCATATGAGTGATTTCAAACTGCAAAGCCATGGAATAATATTTTGTGGAAGGCATTAAAATGAAACAAAATTGAAAAAAAAAAAAAAAAAAGAAAAGGAAGTCATACCAAAAAGAAGTGGTATTGGAATCATTTGTCCTATATGTGCAAATGGAATTCGGACAGATCTTTGCCCGGAGTAGAGCATAAACCTAAAAGAATTGAAGAGGCCCATTTTGGAACAAGAAAATGACATCGTGATTTGGATCTCGATGAAATAATACATCAATGAGAGGTTAGTTCGATAAGTTAAGTGAATTCTTTTTTATAAGGAAGCAAGTAAAAACTCCTATTTCTAGAAAAAAAAAAAAAAAAAGAAATAAATGAAATAGGACTGGAATTAACAATTTTTTTTTTCTCTATTTTGATTTTTTGAACCGTATGCATCCAAAGGTGCGTGTACGGTTCCAAAGGAATACAATTTTTTCCTAATCAACCGACTTCATCGAGAAAGATTACTTTTTTTAGGCCAAATGATTGATAGCCAGATCTCGAATCAAATTGTTGGTCTCATGACATATCTCAGCATAGAGGATGATACCAAGGATCTCTATTTGTTTATAAATTCTCCTGGCGGATGGATACTTCCAGGAATGGGTATTTATGATACTATGCAATTTGTGCCACCAGATGTGCATACAATATGCATAGGAGTAGCTGCGTCAATGGCATCTTTCCTCCTGGTTTCTGGAGAAATTACCAAACGTCTAGCATTCCCTCACGCTTGGCGCCAATGAGTTTTTTTTTCTTAAAAAAAAAAAAAGACTATGCCTTCACATATGGAATATAAATAAAATTAGTAAGTAATAATAGCATGGCATTTCCAATTCGATATGAGAAAACTATTATTATATTCTCATAATAGGAGATTATGTATCGAGATAGTGGTATGAAAGAAAGGTTATTTCCGATTTGATCTTATGTATCGGGGTCCATTTCAGCGTCACAAACCCTTTTTTTTTTTTTCACCAGAAGTTTCTTTCCAATATTTATGAAAGAGTGTGAAAAAAAAAAAAAAAGAGATTTTTTTTTTTACTTATTTTGATTTGATCGAATTAGAAAGAAACTTTGGGATTGCTGAATCACAAACGAGAAAAATATATAAAGCAACGGAGCCATCGTAGTATTTTTTTATTATTTCGAAAAGAAGGATGGTAAATGGATTATTCAACAATCTGAGTCTTATAGATTCGCCTTGTCTATTTTTTAGATGAAAGAAAGAAGAGAAAAAGAAATTCCATTACAGAGCCGTATGCAATGCACAAAAGATGCCTGTACGGTTGTTCAATTCTAGCCTTTTTTCCCTGTTTGTTATTCTTTATCCCTTCCCTTCGACTAATCATGTCGACTAATCATGCGAGATAGAGGAATGGTTGATTATGTTATATCATCAGGATTATGATCCATCAACCTGCTAGTTCTTATTATTCTTCGAACACAGGAGAAGTTATGCTGGAAGCGGAAGAAATAATGAACCTCCGCGAAACCCTGATAAAGGTTTATGTACAAAGAACGGGCAAGTCTCCATGGGTTATATCCGAAGACATGGAAAGAGATATTTTTATGTCAGCAGCAGAAGCCCAAAATCATGGAATTGTTGATCTTGTAGCGGTCGAAAATACCTAGGAATTTCGCATAAATCTTTGATTCCATTTCGAAATTTGAATGAACCGTTATTTGATCTTTTATCTTCGTACCCGGGTAAAATATTCAATGGAAGTAATTCCTAATCGATCCGGTTAGGATCGATCTAAACCAGCCCATTCTTTATATGATACAGCATGCCAACTATTAAACAACTTATTAGAAACACAAGACAGCCAATCAGAAATGTCACAAAATCCCCTGCTCTTCGAGGATGTCCTCAGCGTAGAGGAACATGTACTAGGGTGTATGTGTGACTCGTTCAGATCATGAGTTAGAACAAATGAGACGATTTTTACAGTATCAATGACTCGTACCAATGAATAGGATAGAATGGAAGAACTCCATTCACTAAATAAGGAAAAGATTTCTCATCTATTTCTACTTGTATGAATTTATGGTTTCTATTGGTGCAAATCCAATCACCTCGATTTGAGATGAAAAGCAATTTCCCATTGGTAACAAATGGTTATCCATTAAGCGGGGAAATTCTATTTAAGAAGCAGAAAGATTATGCTCCTACTCTTGCAAGAACGGACTAACAGGGTCAGCTACCTATTCAACTTTCATAATTAAATGCCGTCACTGTATGGATAGATCCCTTTGTAAAAGGACCTATTACTCGATAATTCATGGGTAGAGCCGAAGAGTGTGAACTGTACAAGTTACGAGTAACATTGATTAAATGTGTAAGGGGGCTCCGGTGTATAAAGAGGACCTCACCGTTTAAGAAGTAACCATAGAAACGATGGAAGCCACTATTTGATTTGTACATTTACTATTTATTTTAGACCTAATATCGGGTTTTTCAAGGTAAGAAAAAAAAAAAAAAAAATAGTGGTTGGGAAGGTTATCGTAGCAAAAGCCATTGGAATTTGTATTTTATACATCGGAAGAATCCGTTTTGTTATTAATAAACCAGGAAATGAGAGGGGAAAAGAATGACTGAAAGAAAAGAAGTCAATTAGTTATTCATCAAAGAAAGTTTCTTTGGATTCAATGACCAGAGTTAAACGAAGATATATAACTTGGAGACATAGAACAAAAATGCGTTCATTTTCATCAACCTTTGGAGGCGCTCATTCAAGACTTACTCGAACGACTACTCAACAGAAAATGAGGGCTTTGTTTTCCTCTCATCGGGATAGAGGCAGGCGAAAGATAAATTTTCGTCGTTTGTGGATCACTCGAATAAATGCAGTAACTCGCGATAATAGGGGATCTTATAGTTATAGTCGATTAATACTTGATCTGTACAAGAAGCAGTTGTTTCTTAATCGTAAAATACCTGCACAAATAGCTATATCAAATAGGAATTGTCTTGACACGATTTCCAATGAGGTCATCACATCAAATAAGGAGATTGGAAAAAATTCATCGGAATTCTTTAAATAGAGTTCCCCGGAGAATGAACTCCGGGAAGGTATAGTAATAGTAGAAATTCATATGATAAGAATTCATATGATAAGATAAGTAGTGAACACGTTTCAATAATAATAATAAAAAAAAAAAAAAATGAGGGAAGTAGAAATCTTTTTTTTTTTTTTTATTCTTATTACTATTCCATTTCGTCGCGATAATCTCTTGGCTTTTTCTTGTTCGAACAGAACATCAATCCGAGTTCCAATTCGATTTTGGATTCCATTGAGGGAATCGGCTTATTTATTTCTGGTTATAGGGCCAATAGTTCTAGGAAGCGACTCGGTTCTCTCAAATTGTTTCTCATTATTAAGAAAAGGTAACGAAGATAAAATACGAGCTTGTTTTATAGCAATAGTAATTAATCGTTGTTGTTTCAAGGTTAATCTATTCACTCGTCTAGATAATATTTTTCCTTGTTCACTAATAAATTGACTAATTAAACTCATGTTTCTATAATCAATTTGATCCCCTGACCTAATTGGGGGCAAACGCCTATGAAAAGATCGCTTGGATTTACGAAAAGGCCGCTTGGATTTATCCATGGTTTATTTCTGAATTTCTAAAATCCTATTTGTTCATTCATTTCGGATCTGACCGAAATAGGACTTGATTTATATATTATACATATATATATATATGTAATTTATTCCTCTTCCTTTCTTGGAAGAGTGGTACACGTGTTTTGCTCCATTTATTTCTTTATCTCCCCATGAATCGTATGCTTGTAACAATAAGGACAGAATTTTTTCAAGTCCAATTGACTAGGTGTATTGTGTCGATTCTTTTGAGTAATATATCTGGAAATGCCCCGCGATTTTTTATTCAAACCATTTCGGACACAACTGGTACATTCCAAAATAACTACTACCCTGGCATCTTTACCCTTAGCCATTAACCTCCTTTGGATTTGTGATTCACTCAATTCTTCTATTTTCGATTCGAACCGAAGAAGAAAGGAATGAAAAATCAATAGACGAAAAGTGAGAAGTTGCTAACTCGAAATCCCATTCAATTATGAATGATTTCATTGCAATAAATAGAGTAATAAAATTATTAAGTAATACAATGATTTCTAAGTATCAATTATTCCTAATTCCAGTATTTCATTTACAATCTTGTATAACCTCGAATGAAAAAGAGTGGATTAGTCGCAGAGAATTGATTAGATCTTGGATCTTCTTGATCCCTTTTGATCCCTTCCCATATCAATAACTAGAATGAAAAAAAGGGGAATGTCAACGCATCCGGGAATAAACGATTGATTTCTATCAATAGACCCGCCAAAGACCCGAACCATAAAGTAGTTAGCACAGGTGCCGTGGAGAGATATGTTTTTACATTTCGCATTGAAAATCCTCCTTCTTTTTATTGAACTTTATTGTATATTGTAATATACATACGATCTGATGTATATATCAGATTTATATGGATTTAAGAATCATTTTATTTGTACGGGAAATCCATAACAAAAATGGATATATACAAGAATTCAGCAGATGAAATCCACCTTTCACAGAAAAAAGTGAACCCTTTTTCCTAAGCATTACTGATGAATATTTGAAATATGCATTTCTTTAGATATTAGGTATGTATATAATTCTTTATGAGACAAGAAAAAGAAGAAATAAAATGGCAAAAGAAATCCTATATAGATATATAGCAAATTACGATATGAAAAACGTAGATTCCTTAACAACGGAACTGTACAACGAATGAAAGGGATGTAGCGCAGCTTGGTAGCGCGTTTGTTTTGGGTACAAAATGTCACGGGTTCAAATCCTGTCATCCCTACCTATTACTTCTCTTATGGATAGTAACGAGGGGTCAATTGAGATCGATTCAAATTGGATCGAATCTCTCATTTTATGAGACAATCCATCCAAGGTGAATGGGGAGTCAAAAAAGAATCCTTTTCTTTACATTGGTATCTCCCCGTTCCGTTATAATAAAGCGCTCTTAGTTCAGTTCGGTAGAACGTGGGTCTCCAAAACCCGATGTCGTAGGTTCAAATCCTACAGAGCGTGATTCTGTTCTTGTAATGTCAAATAATAAACTTGAACTGCGACCTGAATTTTACCTCTCCTTAATCTCCAGGAAGGAGAGGGTAAAAAAAAAAAAAAGAGATGTTATTATTATTAAATCAAAGATCCAATTGATCACCGCGTCTGTATTGTAGATATGCAGTTACGAATAATCCGGCCAGAGTAATAGGAATTAGACCTAACACAATTCCAAATAGAAAAACTTCAATCATTTGAATTTCTTTGAAAGAAAAGAAAAAGACAGGTAATATCTATCCATAAATATTAATCCGAATCGCCCATGAATCTCAATAATCAACAATTGTGAATTGACGTGGGAAGTAACTATGGAATGCCGGGAATCCCACAGAAATCTTTTTTTTTTTTTTTTATGAATTGTTCATTCAATTTATTTCAAATAAGTCGTATTTTGCTCAGACCAATCAATAGAGCTGGGGTTATAGTTGAAGCAGCCAGTAGAAAACCGAAATAACTAGTTATAGTAGTCATGGAGGAGCTAAATGAGATATGTTCTTTTTTATACATATGTTTATAAAGCACTTACCTAAGTTCCCACCTTTTTTTTTTTTT